TACAGCCAGAACCACACCTGTAACCCAAGTCAATTCGCGAGGTTTTTTAAAACCACCAGTGAGATACACACGAAATACGTGCAGGATTATCATTAGGACCATCATACTTGCTGACCATCGATGAACTGATCGGATTAACCAACCAAAGTTAGCTTCCGTCATTATGTATTGAACAGAAGCAAAAGCCTCCGTAACGGTCGGACGGTAGTAAAAAGTCATAGCAAACCCTGTAGCGACTTGTACTAAAAAACAAGTAAGCGTAATTCCTCCTAGACAATAAAATATGTTGACATGAGGAGGAACGTATTTACTAGTTATATCATCTGCAATCGCCTGAATCTCGAGACGCTCTTCGAACCAATCGTAGACTTTATTGAGATAGGTAAACCAAGGGGACTCCCCCTCTGAGAACCGTATATGAGAATTTCATCTCGTACAGCTCAAACAAAAAAAACCAAAAACAGGTTAAAATAGGTATGGAATAGAAAATTGGAAACTTCTTAATCTTTTGATTCAATTTTCGCTAAAAATATGAAAGGGTAAAAGTAAGAAAGCTCTTTTTTTTTTTTTTGTTATAATTAGAATGTCAAAAAATCAAGTAGGCTCACTTGTCTTTCTGTTGATCGTTCCAGGCCTCTTGAATTTTCTATTTCCCTATTTTTTTCTTTCATCTGTTATTTTAATTTGTATGTAATGTAGCTTTACTTTTGTTTTCTTTATTATTGATAGGAATTTTCTTGTTAAGACCCTAGGAATCAATTGAAACCTTAAATTCATACTAGAACCACGATGATTCAATAAAACCTTCAAGCTAAGTCAAGGATTCCCTGAGTAAGAACCGTTGGATCATCATTTATTCAACGAGTAGAATCGATAGAATGACTAAAACTAGAAAGAAAAGTTTGTTCTTTGAGCAAAATCAAAGCAGAAACGGGAATTTGAAAGAAGAAAACTCTTTCAATTGAAAACTTTTTTTCTTTGGAAAAATTTGAGGAATCCGGCCACGAGGTCTGAATATTAAGTATGAATCATAGTTCAAATACTTCGTGATATATTTCATATATTCCGTGCTCCAGATACTAGAATGAATATCCGACGGGGTAAAACCATCTCTATCAAGACGACAGACCCACTCTCTGTACTCTCAATAGGATCAATTATAACAAGTCACACACTCATATTCCGGAAATACAGAAACACAAAAATTTCGCGGTCGAACTACCAAAAAAGAATAAGATAAAATAAAAAGCCGAGGCCTAAATGCATCGTTTTTTGTATTTTTATTTAAAAGCTAGGGTTCTTATAAATCTAATTCAGTGAAATTCCGTCCAGTAAAACGGAAGAATTATAAATCTCCAAAATAATAGATAGGAATACCGCAAATAGAGCCATTGCGACACCCATCAAAGGAGTAGTTCCCCATCCAGGAGCTACTTTACCATATTCCGAATTCAATGGTTTCAATAAAGCCCCTACAGACGTCCGTCTTGGACCAGATCTAGAACTACCCTCAACAGTTTGTGCAGCCATAAATCCTATTTTGTATTCATTGAGATCTGTTGACTTTGTATAGCATTCCGTTGTAAATAAACAATCTTATCATAGATCCATTGTGGTCTTGAAATTATATAATAATGGAAACAGCAACCCTAGTCGCCATCTCTATATCTGGATTACTTGTAAGTTTTACTGGGTACGCCTTATATACTGCTTTTGGGCAACCCTCTCAACAACTAAGAGACCCGTTCGAAGAGCACGGGGACTAGTTGAAGTAACGAGCCTCCCAATGTTGGGAGGCTCATTACTTCAATTCAGATAATGAAAAATCATTTCATTTTTTAGTTGGAACTTTAGGTGGTTCGCGAAAAAAGATAGCGAAAAAAATGATCCCTAGAGTCGAGACTAAGAGGAATGTATAAACCAATGCTTCCATAAATTTGATCGCGGTTTACAATTATAGCTTCCATACCTGTTTATTGGGGATCATCTCCCCGATTAAAGAAAAAAAATCAAAGAAAAGGCGAAAGGGCGGAGATTTAAATCCAGACTTTTTCAGTATCCTATGTAAAATCACAAAGAGAAAATAGAAGTGAGAAGCGAAAAATAACAGAGCAATGCTGCATCAGACTACTTGTCTTCTTGTAGTTGGATCTCCAAGTTTTTGGAATGCTCCAAATTCCACTTGAGCATCCAAATCTGGGTCAATACCAGCAAAAACATCTCTGAATAAGGTTCTAGCACCGTGCCAAATGTGCCCGAAGAAGAAGAGCAGAGCAAAGGAAGCATGTCCAAAAGTAAACCAACCTCTTGGACTGCTACGAAAAACACCATCGGATTTCAAAGTAGCACGATCTAATTCAAAAATTTCACCCAATTGGGCACGTCTAGCATATTTTTTCACAGTCGCAGGATCACTATAACTCACTCCGTTCAGTTCGCCACCATAGAACTCAACGGTTACGCCTACTTGTTCGACACTATACTTCGATTCTGCCCTTCTAAAGGGAACATCGGCTCTAACAATTCCATCTCCGTCTACCAAAACAACTGGAAATGTTTCAAAAAAAGTAGGCATGCGACGTACAAAAAGTTCACGCCCTTCTTTATCTCTAAAGATAGGATGTCCTAACCACCCGACAGCTATTCCATCTCCGTTATCCATTGAACCCGCTCTGAATAATCCCCCTTTCGCTGGATTATTTCCGATGTAATCATAAAAAGTTAATTTTTCAGGAATTTTAGACCAAGCCTCTGATAAACTTTGATTTTCGGCTAGTCCAGCGCTAACTCTTCGATATATTTCTTGCTGAAAGTATCCCTGATCCCATTGATAACGGGTGGGACCAAATAATTCGATAGGAGTAGTTGCTGAACCATACCACATAGTTCCAGCAACAACAAAAGCTGCAAAAAAGACAGCAGCGATACTGCTAGAAAGAACGGTTTCAATATTGCCCATACGTAATCCTTTATATAGACGTTGGGGCGGGCGGACACTAAGATGGAATAAGCCTGCTAATATGCCCAATGTCCCCGCTGCAATATGATGAGAGGCTATTCCTCCTGGAACAAAGGGATCAAAACCTTCCACACCCCACGCGGGATTTACAGATTGTACCTTTCCAGTTAGTCCATATGGGTCGGACACCCATATTCCAGGACCATACAATCCTGTTACATGAAATGCGCCAAAGCCAAAGCAAGCCACTCCTGAGAGAAATAAATGAATTCCGAAGATCTTAGGCAAATCCAAAGAAGGTTTTCCTGTGCGTTCATCACCAAATATTTCTAGATCCCAATACACCCAATGCCAGATAGCTGCCAAGAAGCACAAGCCAGAGAACACAATATGCGCCCCGGCTACACCTTCGTAACTCCAAACCCCTGGATTCGTTATCGTCCCTCCTGTAATACTCCAACCGCCCCATGAATTGGTTATTCCTAAACGAGTCATGAAGGGTATAACGAACATACCTTGTCTCCACATTGGATCGAGAACAGGGTCGGAGGGATCAAAAACGGCTAATTCATATAGAGCCATTGAACCGGCCCAACCAGCAACCAGAGCTGTATGCATTATATGAACAGAAAGCAAACGACCGGGATCATTCAATACGACAGTATGAACACGATACCAAGGCAAACCCATGGTAATACCCCTTTATCAACAAAAAATAGACACTATGTAACTTTATTGCATTGAAAAAACTATGCTATGGACCCCCTTTTTTTTCAGTGGATTATCTCGGAAAAAGGGTTACTATTTGTTCTATTCTTTTAGTAAAAATGGAACAATTTGGTTCATAGGAAAAAAGAGAAGCAGATCTATTCTATACTCGATAAGTACCAATACGCAATGGGGGTTTATTCCCTTTTCGAAGAGCGCATGCATCCATATTTAGTCATCATTCAAAGTACCTATTCGTAAAAACTTTCTCTGTTTTCCTTTATTTTATGAACTTATTCTATCTATGTAGAAAATATGACGATAAAGCTAATATTATTAAAATAATAAAACCACTATTACGTTTCCACATCAAAGTGAAATAGAGTACTTAATTCTTTTTTCTTTCAGTTTATGCCTATTGGTGTTCCAAAAGTTCCTTTTCGAACTCCCGGAGAGCGAAATCCAACTTGGATTGACATATAGTGCGCCCTGTCAGATATATTGGGTCATATGGGATTTCCCCATTCTCTCCCCCGATCGAGATATCCTCTCTTTCGCCCCCCAAAAAAGCGATTGAATCATCAAGTGCAATGAAATGCAATTAGATCCGTTTTGTGAAGAGGTATCCAGATTAATATTAGCAATTCAAATAATTTATGGTCGACTTGGCTGGACCAATAAAATTAAGTATCCAGGCTCCGTTTAGAAAAACCCAATTGGTAATATATCTATTATTAGGACTTATAGATATCATAAACAACTCTATTTAGAAAGAAATTATTAAATAGCACTGATCCCAAACAGTTAATCAATCGAATAATAAATATAATGGATACGTCGAATATTTGGCGGAAGACATAAAAGAAATGAATTCCAAAATTGAGAAAAAATGAAAAAAAAAAACAAAGACGTGGTATTGGGGTCATTTGTCCTATATGTGCAAATCAAAATCGGGCGGATCCTTACTCGGAGTAGAGCATAAACCTAAAAAAATGGAAGAAGCCCATTCAGGAACAAGAAAACGGCATCGTGATTTTTGGATTGGATCTCGATGAAAAAATACATCAATGAAAAGTTAGTGCGATAAAACTGTTTTTTATATTCTAATATTATAGGAAAACCGGCCAAACGCATCGTTCTTCAAAAATGAAAGAGAAGCCCCTTCCTTCATTAAAAGGAGTCCGCTATAAAAAAAGAAAGAGGGCTGGAAGCTACACATTGATTTTTTTTCGCAAGTTTTAGTTTTGTTGAACCGTATGCATCAAAAGGTGCCCGTACGGCTCCTAAGGGATACAATTTTATCCGAATCAACCGACTTTATCGAGAAAGATTAATTTTTTTAGGCCAAGCGATTGATAGCAATGTTTCGAATCAACTTATTGGTCTTTTTGTATATCTCAGTTCGGAGAGTGAGACCAAGGATCTGTATTTGCTTATAAACTCTCCCGGCGGATGGGTAATACCTGGAATAGCCATTTATGATACTATGCAATTTGTGCGACCAGATATACAGACAATATGCATGGGATTAGCCGCCTCAATGGGGTCTTTTATCCTGGTCGGAGGAGCAATTACCAAACGTCTAGCATTCCCTCACGCTTGGCGCCAATGGGTTTTTTGTTTAAGAGAAAAAAGAAGACTATGCCTTCGCCATATGAATTATTAATATTAAGTAATATTAGCATGGCACTTCGAATTCGATATGCAAATTTTTTATTGTTTTTCAAAATATTAGATTATGTATCGAAAGAGTAGTATGAGATAAAGGAAGGGTATTTCTGATTTTATCTTACCTATCGTAGGTCGATTTCAGCGTCACAAACTTTTTTCACACCGGCAGGTTATTAACAACATTTATGTTATGAAAGAGTACGAAAAAAAAAAAAAAAGAAACTTTGGGATTGCTGAATCACAGACGAAATATATTAAAGCAACGGGGCCATCATAGTATTTTTGAACTCCTCCGAAAAAAAAAAGAAGGGTGGTAATTGGATCATTTACCGATCTGGGTATAATAGATCCCACATTTTCTCTTTCTTCGATGAAAGGTAAAAAAATTCCATTGTGGAGCCGTATGCAATGTGAAAAAAATGCCCGTACGGTTGTTCAATTCTATCTTTTTCTTATTTTATTCTTTATCTCTTCGCCTTGCCTCCTCGTGCGAGATACAGGAACCTTTGATTGTGTTATATTATATGATCAGGGTAATGATCCATCAACCTGCTGCCGGTTTTTATGAGGCACAAACGTCCGAACTTATCCTGGAAGCGGAAGAACTACTGAAACTGCGCGAAATCCTTACAAGGGTTTATGTACAAAGAACAGGCAAGCCCTTATGGGCTGTATCCGAAGACATGGAAAGGGATACTTTTATGTCAGCAACAGAAGCCCAAGCTCATGGAATTGTTGATTTTGTAGCGGTTGGATAAAAAATAGCTTCGTGCAAATATACGATTTAAGATTTTATCTTCTTACTTCTTAATTACTTAATTAAGGGTTTAATATTCTATTAATATATTGAAATCGAATAAATCCATAATCATCCGGTTAGGATCAATCTAAACCAGCCCATAATGTATAATTCAGCATGCCAACTATTAAACAACTTATTAGAAACCCAAGACAGCCAATCAGAAACGTCACGAAATCCCCCGCTCTTGGGGGATGCCCTCAGCGTCGAGGAACATGTACGAGGGTGTATGTGCGACTCGTTTAAATCATGGACTGAGACAAAACAAAAGAAAAAAACAATTTTTCCAGTATCAATGATCAGTACCGGTGAATCGGATAGAATGGAAGAACTCCATTCACTATCTAAAAAAGATGGATCTATCATATCTTTCTGTTGTGTATGAAATTTATGGTTTCAATTGGTGCAAATTAAATCACCTGAATTTTCAATTTAAGATGAGAAAGAATTCCCCATTGGTAACAAATAGTTACCCATTAAGCGGGGGAAATCCTATTTAAAAAAGTAGAAATATTATGTTTAGAAGAACGGACTCACAAGGTCAGCTACCCAACCAATCTTCATAATTAAATACCGTTACTGTATAAGGTATATCTCATTATGAAAGACCCATTACTGGAAAATTCATGGGTAGAGCCCAAGAGTGGTAACTGTACAAGTTACCAATAAAATGAAGGAAAGGGCTCCGGTGTATAGAGAAGACCTCACCGTTTAAGAAGTAACCATAGAGACGATGGAACCCACAATTTCTTTAGCTATTTCTATTTTTATTTTTCCAATGCCTAGAAAAAAGGAAAAAAGCGTGGTAGGGAAGGTTATAGTAGCAAAAGCCATTGGAATTTTTATTTTATAAATTGGAAGAATCCGTTTTGTTATTAATAGACTAGGAAGGGGGAAAAGAATAACTGAAAGAAAGGAAATCGATTAGTTATTCATTAAAGTTTCATTTACTCAATGACCAGAATTAGACGAGGATATATAGCTCGGAGACGTAGAACAAAAATGCGTTTATTTGCATCCAGTTTTCGCGGGGCTCATTCAAGACTTACTCGAACAATTATTCAACAGAAAATAAGAGCTTTGGTTTCGGCGCATCGTGATAGAGATAGGAAAAAAAGGGATTTTCGTCGTTTGTGGATCACTCGAATAAATGCAGTAATTCGCGGGGCGGGGGCATCCTCTATTTATAGTAGATTAATACACAATCTGTATAAGGGGCGGTTGCTTCTTAATCGTAAAATCCTTGCACAAATAGCTATATCAAATAGGAATTGTCTTTATATGATTTCCAATGAGATCATAAAATAAGGGGATTGGAAGGAATCCGCAAAACTTTTTGAAATGGAATTCTCTGGAGAATGAACTCCGGGAAGGTAGAGTAGAAATTAGTATGATAAAATCTGATAATATGATAAAGTCGTCAAAATGAGCGAACACGCCCGATAAAAAAATTTATTCCTCTTACCCGATTCTTTTTTTTCTTACGACACGAATGATTCTCGGATTTTTTGAACAAAACGTCCATCTGTTTTTGAGTTCGGATTAGAATTTTGATTCAATTGAAAAGTAAGCCTATTTTTTTCTGTTCCTAAAACCAGGAGTTCTGGTGGTTGACTCCCTTCTTTCAAATTGTTTCTCATTATTAAGAAAAGGTAACGAAGATAAAATACGAGCTTGTTTTATAGCAATAGTAATTAATCGTTGTTCTTTTAAGGTTAATCTATTCACCCGTCTAGATAATATTTTTCCTTGTTCACTAATAAATCGACTAATTAAACTCATGTTTCTATAATCAATTCGATCCCCCGATTGGATCGGGGGCAAACGCCTACGAAAAGATCGCTTGGATTTAAGAAAGAGTCGCTTGGATTTATCCATAATTTGTTTATTCCTTATCCCTAAAATACTATTTCGATCAAATCAAAAAAAATTTATAGAAGAAATTCATAGGATTGGGTTTGTCTATATTTATTTAGTTGTTTTTATTTCAATATATGAAATAATAGAAATATATATCTAAATTTTTTTCATGTTCCTTGAAAGGGTGACACCCAAGCACTAGGTTCGATCTATATCTATTTCTTTATCTCCCCATGAATTGTATGTTTGAAACAATACGGACAGAATTTTCTCAATTCCAATCGACTAGGTGTATTGTGTCGATTCTTTTGAGTAATATATCTGGAAATACCCGTTGATTCCTTATTAACACCGTTTCGAACACAACCGGTACATTCCAAAATAACCCTTACTCGAACGTCTTTACCCTTTGCCATGAACCTCCTTTGGGTTTTTGATTCACCCAACGTTTCTATTTTCCGATCCGACGCAAATAAGAAGAAAGGAAAAGGGACGAAAAAATAGAAGTGGCTAACAACTCAAAATCAAATTATGAAATTTTGTTGCAATTAATATAGTAAATAATAAGTAATACAACAATTTCGAAAGCGATTTCTAATCGCAGTACACATTTAAGTATCTTGTATTGCATGATACTCTTATTCTAGTCCCATTTCCCTTTTGTTTTCTTTTAACTCTATTATTAATTTGATTCTTAATTTAATTTGAGCCTTAACCCGAATTTAACTGAGGTTGAATCCACTTTTTTCTTTCTCTTTACCCCCGTATTCAATCTATCTAATTCGAAAAAAAAAGACGGGAAAGAGAGATTAGTCACAAATATTTGACTCTATCTCTAATCTTCTTCACCCCTTTCCATATCAATAACTAGAATGAAAAAAAAGGAAATGTCAACGCATCTGGGAAGAAACGATTGATTTCTATCAATAAACCTGCTAAAGACCCGAACCAGAGAGTACTTAGTACCGGTGCCACGGAAAGATATGTTTTAAAATCTCGCATTGAGAATCCTCCTTCTTTTTTTTATATTCCATATTGTAATACATTATGGTAAGAGATGTATATGTAGTTAAAGACCACCTGTATTTGTGTGTGGAATCAAAAATTCAACTTGACATGTGCAATGATTCGGTAGAGAAGATTTTCTTTTTCTTAAAGCAAAAAAACGGGTCCCTTTGCGCCTGAGAATTCCCGAGAAAAATATTAATTTATTATTATATGTTATATGATATGAGACCAAGAGGAAGAAATGGCAAGATACATTTTGCATAGAAAGGAAGGAACTGGAAATAAAATAAGGATGTGGAAAACAAGACGGGGATTTTCTACAATGATACTGTAGACCAGTTGAAAGGGATGTAGCGCAGCTTGGTAGCGCGTTTGTTTTGGGTACAAAATGTCACGGGTTCAAATCCTGTCATCCCTACCTATTATTGCTCCTCGGAGCAGTAACCAGAGATACATTTTAGAGCGATTCAATTTGGACATACATAATACATAATTTTCAATTTTATGATAGTATACATATGCAAGAAGTATTTATTTTGGTTGAAATTTTTTGGGGGGTTCTATACTATATAAAAAAAAGAATCCCCTTCTTTACAGTCTTTTCCGTTGTGGTAAGAAAGCGCTCTTAGTTCAGTTCGGTAGAACGTGGGTCTCCAAAACCCAATGTCGTAGGTTCAAATCCTACAGAGCGTGATTCTGCTCTTGTCTTGTTAGATCAAAAATTCCACTGAACTGAAATACAGCAATAATACAGCAATCTGAATTTGACCTTTGACCCCCCCACAAATGAAATTAAAGAAAGGAGGAGGTCAGTTAAAAAAAGAGATGTGAATTAATATTAATTAAAGGTCCAACTGATCACCACGCCTGTATTGTAAATATGCGGTTACGAATAATCCAGCCAAAGTAATAGGAATTAGACCTAAGACAATTCCAAATAGAAAAACTTCAATCATTTCAATTTAATTTATTTGAAAAGGGAAAAGGGGAGGTAA